GTGTCTGTATTCTTAAATAATAAGAATTAAGAAATGACACTTCCATCATAGAATGAGAATGGAAATTGCCCGGCCAGTACTTAAGCGGGCCGGGATTTTTTCGTACAAAATAAAAAGTAAGGTAGTTTTTCTATTGGTAATATCTGTTTCAAATCATTATATAAATTGAATTGCTGATCTGATCAAAATTTTTTATATCGTATATTATCATCATAATATTTATATATATATTGAATTGATTGTTTTTTATATTTTTCTATTCTAAATTCTAATAAGAAAAGAAAGGAAGATAAGGGGTTTTTGATCAATCTTTACTTCAACTTTACCTGTTATATCACATAAACAATTTTCAATTTTTAGTTGGGAGAGATGGCTGAGTGGACTAAAGCGGCGGATTGCTAATCCGTTGTATGATTTTTATTTATACCGAGGGTTCGAATCCCTCTCTCTCCGCTATCCCTCATCACTGGATCCCTTGATTAAAATAGTTAATGGAATAAAGAATTCTTAAAAAAAGCAAAGCTAAAAATGTCTTATGTTTATTCTTCACGTCCTGGATTGCGTCCTGGATCATTAGATAAGAATCCGAAGATGAAGAGAGAAACAAAGAATATCACTACTGTATAAACGAAGAGTTTGAGAGTAAGCATTACAAAATCTCCAAGATATAATTTTTTTTAGGGGAATAGATTACCCATTTTTTTCGTACCGCATATGCTATAATGAAGTGTGTGTTTTTTTTTTTTTTCAAAAAATCATGAATTTAGGAGAATATTGAAGATTTCATCGAAAACTTACAGCAGCTTGCCAAACAAAGGCTAAGAGAAAAAAGAATAGAGGTATGATAGGCATAATGTCTATGAGTGGATTGAAAAAAGCATAAGCCTCGGGCAATTTGGCGAAGAAAAAACTACTCGAACTCAAATAAGGGATAGAATTAAGACAGATACAGATTAAACTAAAGATATTAAGCATAACAAAAATTTCGTTCTTGTAGATTAGATAATTTAATTTTGATTGAGTCATTTTTATAATATAATGAAAAAGGCAGGCAAAAAAATCCTTCTTTATTCTTTGAACTATCCCAAATCAAAAACCCCTTTCAATTCTCAAACAAGAATACAAAGAATTATACTTTCATATAATATCTTAATTGAATTCAATGTAATGATCAATGAATTTTTTGATTCTATCTCTTCATGTATAGAAACCTAGCAACAATATTTTACATACTAGAATTGACGAATAACCAATACTAATATAATATTAGTATTTATTAGTGTTGAATATAAATTTCAATGGGGCGTGGCCAAGCGGTAAGGCAACGGGTTTTGGTCCCGTTACTCGGAGGTTCGAATCCTTCCGTCCCAGACCCTTTCTTTGAGGTTTTTAATTTATTTGTTCAAGAAAAAAAAAGGATCCTTCCTGAGTAAGACTTTTCCGTAAAGTAAGGAAAGGAAAATATTATTATATATTTAATATAGAGACTATTTATAGATATAATATAAAATCAAAACTATACGACCGGCCATATCATAATATATAATAATATATACATATATCCGTTGATCCAATGACTATTCATGATTTCATATTGAATCAATTCCATATCAGTTTGAAATTAAATAAGAGAAATGTTATGGTAAAACTTCGTTTGAAACGATGTGGTAGAAAGCAACGTGCGACTTGAAGGACATGATTGACTGTGGATTCTTACATCCGCCATTTTCTATAAGAATGAAGATGCTCTTGGCTCGACATAGTTTGTTCTTTTTACTAGGAACCTAATTTGTGTTGGGTTCTAATCTAAATAAAAAGTACATGATGAAGCTCGAGCAGAAAGTATTGAGATTTATTTATCGGGGGGAAGAATCTAGGGTTAGTGACAATAAAAATCAATAAGTTGAACCAACTTTGTAAATATATCCTCTGATAATATATATTTATAATATAAATTGATAAATTATATAAATTGAAAAGGGTTAAAATTCAAACAAGTTTGAAATAAAAAAGAAAATTAAGTAATATTTGTCGGAATTCATAAAACTATATTCGATCAAAAGTGTATCACAAGGGAATTAATCTCTCTTATTTTTTTCCATAGAAAGAAATAAGAGAAAAAACAAAAGGTATGTTGCTGCCCTTTTGAAAGGAGTAAGGATCACCGAAGTAATGTCTAAACCCAATGATTTCACAAAACAAAAATAAAGGATTCCGGAACAAGGAAACACTATTTTCAATTGTCTCAACAATTGGATAAAAATGCGGAATAAAAATTGATTCGAGACAAACAAAAGAGGTTAGAGACGGCTCAATAAATATCTAAGGATTTCCTCAGAATTATCCAACTTGAGTTATGAGTACGAATGAGATCTTTTTAACTTTCGTAAGGAAAGAGGAAGAAAAAACCACTTTAATCATAATTATTTATTCAGTATTTTATGGATATATTTGCCGTTATATACAGAAATTATAATCATTTTTTCTCGAGCCGTATGAGGATAAAACCTCCTATACGTTTCTAGGGGGGGGCATTGTTTATCTACATCTATCCCGATGAGCCATCTATCGAATCGTTGCAATTGATGTTCGATCCCGAAGAGAAGGAAGAGATCTTCGGAAGGTAGGTTTTTACGATCCGATAAAGAATCAAACCTATTCAAATGTTCCCGCTATTCTATATTTCCTTGAAAATGGCGCTCAACCCACAGTAACTGTTCATGATATTTTAAGGAAGACAGAATTATTTAAAGAAGGAATATTGGGTTAACTGTTAATTTAATTAAATTAAAAAAATTGAATAAAAAAGAGAGGGGACTAGCATCTATCTTTGTATAATTATTTCTCCATAATTTGTTTGCTCTTTTTTTTGCTCACTTATTATTTTATTATTTTTTGTTATTGTAGTAATTTAATTTACCGACAAAGACAGGGTCAATTTCTTGGTTCGGTTATTGTACCTCTTTTGATTGAATCAACTCGATATTTTTATCTACCCTGCCTTTATTTATTTTTGCATTCAAATTTATTTTTTTATTTATATTGTGCCAATCTAACACAAGGCCTTAATTTGATTTATTTAGAATTTTTTTCTCAGTATTCTATTCATATTGACAATGGTGTACCGAACAAATATAATTTGATCATAGATAAATAAAATGGATCTGTTTATTCCTGCCTTATATTTATTTTTCCTTCGCTTTAGCCTTAGTCACCTTAGTTATAAGGATGTGTTTACTGAATTTACTGGTATACAAGACGTAAAAAAAAAAAAAAAAAAAAAAATGGAATGGATCAAGATAAAAATGGGTATAAGTTTTAATTATATATATTAAGATATATCTATTGAGAATTTATTATTTTTTAATCCAATCCTACCTATTTTAGTGGATTGGTGTTTATAATTGATTAAAAAAATCTTTCTTTTAAATTTAAATTTGATTTGTTGCTAGTTCAATCTTTTATTTTGGCGGGATGGGATCAATTTTTTTTTTTATCGTATCTACAATCCGGGTTGCTAACTCAACGGTAGAGTACTCGGCTTTTAAGTGCGACTATGATCTTTTACACATTTGGATGAAGCAACGAATTCGTCCAGACTATTGGTAGAGTCTATATAAGACCACGACTGATCTTAAAAGGTAATGAAGGAAAAAACAGCATGTCGTAATAATTGTTTTATTTTTGGAAGGAGACAAAAGAAATTTACAGTTGGGTCTAGTGAATAAATGGATATCGTCTTTTAGCCCTAATTTTGGTAAAACAAAAAGCAACGAGCTTATATTCTTAAAAATTGGAATAATTACCCGATCTAATTTGGATGTTAAAAAGAGATTAGTGCCAGTGCAGAAAAAGGTTTTTATGCGAGTGAATCATTGATTATTTTTATTTTTTTATGAAAAAAAATCCTAACTATTCTCTTTGGAGACGGATGTGTAGAAGAAACAGTATACTGATAAAGTAAAGAGAATCTAATTTTTTCCAAAATCAAAAGAGCGATCAGGTTGCAAAAATAAAGGATTTTTTACTCTCTTGTAATTTTAACAAAGGATAAAACCTATTGTATAGAAAAGGAGAGGAAAAGGATCCTGTTGATTGGATTCTAGGTCTCCGGGGTCTATCTTTATTTCTTAACTATATATACTGTAATTATATACCCTGTTCGGACCATATTGCACTATGTATCATTCACTATGTATAATTTGATAACCCAAGAAATGCCTCCTGTCTTGTGTCTCTGTTTCAAGTAGAAAAATGTAAATGGAAGAATTACAAGGGTATTTTAAAAAAGATAGATCTCCGCAACAACACTTCCTATATCCGCTTCTCTTGCAGGAGTATATTTACACACTTGCTCATGATGATAGTTTAAATGGTTCGATTTTTTACGAACCTATCGAATTTATTGGTTATAACAATAAATTGAGTTTAGTACTTGTAAAACGTTTAATTATTCGAATGTATCAACAGAATTTTTTGATTGATTTGGTTAATGATTCTAATCAAAATAGATTCGGTGGACACACCAATTATTTTTATTCTCATTTTTTTTATTCTCAAATGGTATCAAAGGGTTTTTCAGTCATTGTGGAAATTCCATTCTCGCTACGATTAGTATCTTCCTCCGAAGAAAAAGAAATACCAAAATCTCAGAATTTAGGATCTATTCATTCAATATTTCCTTTTTTAGAGGACAAATTATCTCATTTAAATAATGTTTCAGATATACTAATACCCCATCCTATCCATTTTGAAATTTTGGTTCAAATCCTTCAATGCTGGATTCAAGATATTCCCTCTTTACATTTATTGCGATTCTTTCTACATAAATATCAGAATCTGAATAAAACTATTCAGAGTAATAAAACTATTTATGTTTTTTCAAAAGAAAATAAAAGACTATTTTGGTTCCTGTACAATTCTTATGTATCTGAATGCGAATTTTTATTAGTTTTTTTTCATAAACAATCCTGTTATTTACGATCAACATCTTCTGGAGC